TTTTAAATTTTTTTTCTGCTATTGAACATCATTTGTAGAATTAGTTTTTAGGGTTTTTTGTTTACCAAAAAAAAACTTAATATGAAAAATAAAATAAAAATTTTAAAATCAGTAAAACTGCCTATAGAAATTCAAAACTGCCGCAAACCTAAAATTGAGGTAAGACCTACTAAGATTAAAAACGTATAGTGATATAAATATCCTGTTTGCATTTTAGAAATGGAAGTGGCTTTTTTTGTTATAATAGAAGATAATCCCATTGGACCAAAGATTTCAATGATTCCTCTATCAATGATTTTATACGTAATTGTATAACTAATTGTAAAAAAGAATTGGCCGATTTGTTCATTATATATTTTGTCAAAAAATCACTTTTTATTAAAAAAGTGGTAAATTTTTTTCCCTAACACTGAAAGTTTTAATTGGATTAATAGTCTACTACCGAATGAATAAAGCAGGAATGATGAAGTTGCGCCTAGCAAACTTAAGATTACAGGTAATATTTTATAAATATGAATGATAAACTCTGAGTCTACTCTATTCATGTTTTCGGTAGTGGTGAACACAGCATTTCCCCAAAAATCGCTTCCAAAACCAATAATCATATCTTTAGCGTAAAACCCTATTAATACACTAGGAATTACTAAAAGAAATAAAGAAACACAAATTTGATAAGAAGAATCATAAGCTCTACAAATCACAGATTTATAGCCATTTGGGCGAGAGAGGAAAGTTAAATAAACCAGGCGAGTCGAGTAAAACGCTGTGAGAAAAGCACCAATAGTTCCTAAAATATAGCTAAAATGGCCTTCTAATGTGTATTTACCATAGGCAACTTCAAGAATTACATCTTTTGAATAAAACCCAGTCAAAAAAGGAAATCCAATTAATGCAAGTGAGCCAATTACCATCATAGAATAGGTAAATGGTACTAATTTTTTCAATCCTCCCATTTTACGCATATCTTGTTCGTCTGCTACCGCATGAATGATAGAACCAGCGCCTAAAAAGAGTAAAGCCTTGAAAAAAGCATGATTAACTAAGTGAAAGACTCCAACTGAATAATTAGATAGACCACAAGCAAAAATCATATAACCCAATTGACTACAAGTTGAATAAGCAATCACCCGCTTTAAATCATTTTGTAACAAGCCAACAGTTGCTGCGAAAAAAGCTGTGCAAGCGCCTACAACAGTAACTAGACTAAGTATACTAGAAGTATACTCAAACAATGGCGATGTACGTGCTATCAAAAATACACCAGCAGTCACCATGGTGGCCGCGTGAATCAATGCAGAAACAGGCGTAGGGCCTTCCATAGCATCAGGTAACCAAGTGTGTAAACCTAACTGTGCTGACTTACCTACCGCACCTATAAACAGAAAAAAACATATAATGGAAATTAAATCAAAATCAAAACTTAAAAAGCTAAAGACTTTATTTGTTAAAACGGGCGTTACTGCAAAAACTGTAGCATAATCTACAGCTTTATATTCGACAAAAATAATTAAAATTCCAATAACAAGCCCAAAATCCCCGATACGATTTAAAACCATGGCTTTTATAGCAGCTTTATTAGCTTGAATACGAGTAAATCAAAAATTAATAAGCAAATATGAACATAAACCTACACCTTCTCACCCTACAAACATTTGAATGAAATTATCAGCGGTAACTAAAATTAACATAAAGAATGTAAAAAGAGATAAATAAGACATAAATCTAGGAAGATGAGGATCATGTGCCATATACTCTGTAGAATATAAATGCACTATAGAAGAAACAAAAGTTACTACGCAACACATTACAACCGTTAAAGAGTCAAATAGAAATCCTCAATCTACGTTCAACAACTCAGAATTTATCCAAGGTACAAATTTTATATAAACGCAACACCCTACTAATGAAACTTCGTAAAAAGCAAAAAGGGATAAAAAAAAAGTAATCAGCAAACAAGTTACAGTAATACAAGATGCTCCATAAGGACCAAGTTTTCGGCCGAATAAACCAGCGCAACATGAACCAATTAATGGTAAAAAAACTAATAATAAATACATAATTTTTCAGTAGAATTCAACTACTTCAAATGTAAAAACTTGTCTAGGTACTATTTTCACATTGTTAGTTTTGATTTCAAAACCTATTTGTTTATATACAGATATTTCTTTTCTTTTAGTTTTAAAATATTTATATATAATTTTTACTTTTCTCTCCCTCCTTATATTATGATCAAAATTTTAAAAAACAAAAAAACACTATTCAACTTTTTTCTTAGTAAAAATTGAACATATCTTTTATTATGTGAAAGACCCTAGTCTGTACTACTCTATTGAAATGTCATTTGAGCTAGATAGAATAGGCATATCTTTTATTATGTGAAAGACCCTAGTCTGTACTACTCTATTGAAATGTCATTTGAGCTATCTTTTATTATGTGAAAGACCCTAGTCTGTACTACTCTATTGAAATGTCATTTGAGCTAGATAGAATAGGCATATCTTTTATTATGTGAAAGTTAAGAAAAAAGTTGAATAGTGTTTTTTTGTTTTTTAAAATTTTGATCATAATATAAGGAGAAAGGAAAAAGGAAAAAATATCTAGCTAGATATCGATATTAATAATTTTGTAATAGAGGTAATTAACTCAATTGGTAGAGTGTTTCGCTTACAACGAAAAAGTTGGTGGTTCGATTCCATTATTACCTAAAGTATAAACTCATAAATAGTTTTGAAATATTTATTTTCTGATGAAGAGATAGAATTTCTAAAATAACTTTTTTATCATAATAACTATTAACTTTAATTTAATTTAATTTCTAACATATGCTTTCAAAGCTTATAGCTCAGTTGGTTAGAGCGTACGCCTGATAAGCGTAAGGTCAGTAGTTCAAATCTACTTAAGCTTACTAATAAAATGAATAATGTAATTAAAGATAATTAGTCCTGTTTTATGTCCTGAAACCTATGACCTCAAGCGCATTTTCTGGTAAGTTTATTCAAATACTTAATATATGGGAATTTTTAATAGAATCTTGCCTCAATTAAAATTTTTAACTTGATTAGCTAAAAATTTTTTATGTTACACACTCCTTTAGAACAATTTCAAATTATTTTATTATTTTCTATCAAATTGTTTTGCTTTGATTTTTCAATTACTAATTTAGCATTAGTAAATTTTTTAGTTTTAGCAATTTTTGCTGCAATGGTTTTTTTTTTTAGTTCAAATGCAAATTATTTAAATGAAACTAGCTTTTTTTTTATCCCAAATACATGACAAGTATTTATTGAGGCGTTATACGAAACTTCAGCACAATTATTATTTGATAATATCAACGCAGAAGGAGAAAAATATTTCCCTTTTATTTCTGTTATTTTCACTTTTGTTCTGTTCAGTAATTTAATTGGTTTAGTTCCTTATAGTTTCACAACAACAAGTCACTTAATTGTTACTTTTACTTTATCTCTTTCTATTTTTATAGGTTTGAACATAATTTGTATTCAAAAGCATAAATTTCATATGTTATCTTTGTTTTTGCCTGCTAATACTTCTTTTGGTCTAGCATTGTTATTGGTTCCTATAGAGCTTTTATCATATATTTTCAAACCTATTAGTTTAGGTGTTCGATTATTTGCAAATTTAATGGCTGGACACACATTACTGAAAGTGATTGTTGGCTTCTCTTGAAGTATGTTATTATTAGAAGATTTTTTAGCAGTTTTTCATATTCTACCTTTATTGATTTTAGTTGTATTAATGGGTTTAGAACTGGGCGTAGCTTTAATCCAGGCTTATGTATTTACTATACTAACCTGTATTTATCTTAACGATGTAGTAAATCTACATTAGTTAAATAAAAAATAAAAAATAAAAAGTTATGACTTTTTTGATGTTTTCAGTACCTATACCAGCAGATTTCAATTTTCCAACCTTTAATTATGCGAGGTATGTCGAGATGAATATTGATAGGATAGAAGAAGAATTATTACTTTTATCCCCTCAATTAAAATTAAAGTTTTTTACTGACTATGTAAAAACTTTATCAATGACATCGCTTAATTTTACGTTTACGGATGGAAATCCCATTGCTGAACATAATACGATCCGTTTTTATTCTAATAAACCGGAAGCGATTGCTGCTTTAAAGGTTTTTTGGATTTTCTCGAAGTTACGACTTTGGGATGACCACGAATTAGGTAGTCTAACAAACGAGAAAATAGTGTTAGACATCATTTTAAAACGTCAGGGTTTACTTCCAGGTTGACGCCATTTAGTATCAGAAGGGGTGCATCTTCAAATTAACGGAGCTGCATACGGTACTGATGGTTATTTTAGGTTTAACCCCGCCTTGGATGAGCTACCTAATGGCCAGTTAGATTCTCAACTTGAAGAGTTGAGTGCGATAACAGGGTGAGATTTAGACAATAGTCAACTAAATTTTACCCAGGTTATCAATAAAGTAGTTCAGAATCTAACAACCCAAGGTCATTTAAGGTTTCCTTTGAACTACGATTTTTTAACGGGTAACACGCAATCATGACACACTAATCCCTTGTCTCTGATATCTGACGAGGAATATAACAATAGTAGCTACAGGTATTGAGATACCTTGCGCGCTGACGAATTGCTTAGGAGAGAAATAGTTGAACCAAGCGAACACTATTTTTTACCTATAGTGAGGCCTGTCAGTAGACCTCGTACTACTGGTGATGAAATTCATCGCCCGACAGCGATACGACCTAACCCTTTTAGGTCGGATAATATGGACAATCCAACTGCGCTTTCAAACGCCCAAGAAGCTTTAGCTTCTGGTCATAGAGATGACGGTTCTATGGCATCGGGTAGTTTGGATTCTTTGTTTGTTGAGCTCGAATGTTTAACAACAGAGAGCACAGACCCTTTGGGTCTGGTTTATTATGATTCTCCTATTTCGCCTCTTTGTTGATTATTGAGACTCCTTCGAGGGGTTTATATGCATGGGAAAGTTCATGGTTGGTGGTCTTCTTCTTTAAGAAAGTATTTTATACGCAAATTTGAATAAACATATTTTTGCTTTCTTAGAAATATTTGTGCATTGTTCAAAAAATTTTGTCTTTTCATATTTGGTTTTTTCGTGTTATTTTTCCCTGTTTTTAGAAGTTCTTACATGGGTTAACGTTTCTTTTGGTTTAAAGTTTTGTTATACATTCTCACGCTCTATTTTTATTTAAATTTTGGCGAATATAACTCAGTTAGGTTAGAGTATTAGGTTGTGATTCTAAATGTCATGGGTTCAAATCCCATTATTCGCCTTTAGATTTAATCTTTTTGATGCATTAAATGGATACCTCAACGTTAAAAATTAAAGAACGTTTGTTAAACGAAATGTTATAACGAGTCAAGCTATTTTAACTTATAACTTTTCTAAATCGGAAACGAGTTTTAAAAAATTTAAACACATTTTAATTATCTTTTAATTAAAATTTTTAGAAACTAGTGAACTGAACCATCTAAGTAACTAGAAAAAAAATCAACCGAGAATCCGTTAGTAGTGGCGAGCAAAAGCGGTATAGACTATTTTTAAAAACTATAATAAGTAATATGTTTAAGATTTAAAAGCCAAAGAAGGTAACATAAAATAAAATACATATATAGCCCTGTAAAACATATACTAAAATTTTAAAATACAAAGTAAAATGATACAAGTCGTGTATTATTTCAACAATGGGGTCCCACCCTCAAAGTCTAAAAAATTTTAACGATTGATAGCGAATAGTACCGTAAGGGAAAGGTGAAATAGAATTTTCGAATTTGAAAAGAACTTGAAATTTAATGTTTATAATCAGTTGTAGCTTTAAAAAAGTGACAGCGTTCCTTTTGCATAATGAATCAATGAGTTTATATTAATGGCAAGCTTAAACATTTCAAAGTGTAGGCTAAAAAAAATTGAGTTTTAAATTGCGCTCTTTAAAGAATATTATTAGTCTTTGATATAAGACCCGAAACTAAGTGATCTAATCATGAACAGGCTGAATTTAAAGCGGTAACGCTTATTGAAGGGCCGAACTCGTGTATGTAGAAAAATACTGAGATGATTTGTGATTAGGGGTGAAAGGCCAATCAAACTTAGAGATAGCTGGTTTTCTGCGAAATCTATTTAAGTAGAGCGTTTAAAATTCTTTATCTAAGGTAGAGCACTCGATAAATAAAGGGGACGTAAAGTTTTACTGCATTTAATGAAACTCCAAATATAGAATTAAAAAGATTTTAAACAGACAGACTATGAGTGCTAAGATTCATAGTCAAAAGGGAAACAGCCCACATTATTTGTTAAGGCCCTTAAAAATAATTAAGTGAAAAAGAAAGTAAAAAAATTTTAACAATCTATAGGTAGGCTTGGAAGCAGCCACCCTTTTAAGAAAGCGTAACAGCTCATTGGTTTAGTTTTTTTGCGTCAAAAATGTATAGGGACTAAAATTATTTGCCGAAACAATAAATTTAAAACAATGTAATTAATAGTATAATATTAAAAACTGATTTTAAATGGTAGCAGAACGTTTTGTATATTTAAGAAAATTTATAGTCATATAAATTGGAAAAATCAAAAATGAAAATATTGATATGAGTAGCGAAAAACATTGTGAATAATAAACATTGTCACCTTAAGTTCAAGGTTTTTAAGGGAAGGCTAATCCTCCTTAATGTTAATCGGTCCCTAAGATAAAAACGAAAGTTGTAATTGATGGGTAATTTTTTTATTATATCTTAAAGTGACAAAATATAAATTTAATTTCTATTTATGATTTTAATTAGAAGTTTTTTAGTATTTTCAAGAAATAGCTTAAGATAATACCGTACTCTAAACCGACACAGGTGAACAAATTTAGTAAATTAAGGTGCTTGAATTAATTGTATTGAAGGAACTCGGCAAAATGACTCCGTAACTTCGGAATAAGGAGTAGCTTTTTTAAGTTAAAACTTTTAAAAGCTGTCACAAAATCGAGGACAGCGACTGTTTAATAAAAACACAGGTCTCTGCTAATTTGAAAAAAGAAGTATAGAGACTGACGCCTGCCCGGTGCTGCAAGATTAAGAGAAAAAGTTTTGGCTTTGACTTTAACCCCCAGTAAACGGCGGCTGTAACTCTGACGGTCCAAAGGTAGCGAAATTCCTTGGCATTTAATTGGTGTCCTGCATGAATGGCGTAACGACTGTCCTACTGTCTCCAGTGCAATTTCAGTGAAATTGAAATGTCTGTGAAGATGCAGACTACTTGCGGCTAGACGGAAAGACCCTGTGCACCTTTACTATAGTTATAAATTGTAATAAAATTTTTTTTGTGCAGAATATGTGGTAAGTTTTTATCAAATCGTAACATAAGTTATTTATTTAAACATCAATGAGATACCACTCTTAAAAACTTTTGTTACTCATGAACTTAAAACAGTTTATAATGGGTAGTTTGACTGGGGCGGTCGCCTCCTAAAGAGTAACGGAGGCGTACGAAGGTAAGCTCAAATTGATAAAACTCAATTGAAGAGCATAATAGTACAATGCTTGCTTGACTGAAAGATTGACAAATCGAACAGGGACGAAAGTCGGTTATAGTGATCCGGTGACTCTGAGTGGAAAAGGTCATCGCTCAACGGATAAAAGGTACGCCAGGGATAACAGGCTAATCATTCTTTAGAGACCCTATCGATGGAGTGGTTTGGCACCTCGATGTTGGATTATCGCATCCTGGAGCTGTAAAAGGTTCCAAGGGTTTGGCTGTTCGCCAAGAAAGGCGGTACATGATCTGAGTTTAGAACGTTGTAAAACAGTTTGGTCCCTATCTACCGCAAGTGTTAAAAATTGAAAGGAGTAGACCCTAGTACGAGAGGACCGGGAAAAGTGAATCTCTGGTCAATCGATTGTTATTTTAATAGCATAGTCGAGTAGCTATATTCATAATAGATAATTGTTGAAAGCATTTAAACAAGAAACTAACCTTAAAAAAAATTTTTTGAAAGTCGTAAAAGATTATTACGTAATAGGCTTAATGTGTAAGAGTTGTAAAATTTTTAGCTAATAAGTACTAAAATTCAAATTACTTAAGATTCTATATATATTTTAAATTGTGAAAACATTTATAACTTATAACGTTAAAATTCGTTTTAACTATCCAATAAACCATGATAAGTTATAAACATTAAAAACATACAAGATTTCAAGTTAAACAAACTTAGAATTTCTTAAATAATTTTAAGTTATTAAAAATGAGTTTGATCCTGGCTCAGGGTGAACGCTAATAATATGCTTTACACATGCGAGTTGTGCGATAAAATGTTGAAATACCGCAGCGAACGGGTGAGGAATACGCAAATATTTTTTGTCTACCTTTTAACTTAAGATAAACTATACCTATTAAAAATTTTGATTTTTTTTAGGATAAAACTATTTTTCAGTTTGTAGTAATATTAGATACTTTTTTAGTGTGTTAAGCTCAAAAAAGCAAAAATTATAAAAGAAATAATTGTTAAAAGATGAGTTTGTGGAAGATTAGGTTGTTGGTAGAAATAAAAGTTTACCAAGCCTTTGATCTTTAGTTGGTCTTAGAGGACGTACAACCACACTGGAACTGAGACAAGGTCCAGGCTAATTTTTTGGCCAGCAGTGAGGAATATTGGACAATGAACGAAAGTTTGATCCAGCAATATTATGTGAATGATTGACGACCAACTTTTGGTTGTAAAATTCTTTCGTTAAAAATGATAATGACGTTATTTAAAGAAGTTTTAGTCCCGGCTAATCTCGTGCCAGCAGCCGCGGTAATACGGGAGGGGCAAGCGTTATCCGAAATTACTGGGCGTAAAGAGTCCGTAGATTGTAATATAAGTTATATGTTAAAATTTAAAGCTTAACTTTAAAAAAATATACAATACTGTTTTACTTGAGTTTTATATGGAAGAGTAGAATTTCATGTTAAGGAGTAAATTCCAAGAATACATGAAGGAATATCATTAGCGAAGGCGACTCTTTAGTACAAACTGACATTGAGGGACGAAAGTGTAGGGAGCAAACAGGATTAGATACCCTGGTAGTCTACACTGTAAATTCTGAGTGCTGTAATTTAGAAAACAAATTTTGGATTTTTTAAGCTAACGCCATAAGCACTCCGCCTGAGGAGTACGATTGCAAAATTGGAACTCAAAGGAATTGACGGGAGCCTACAACGAGTGGTGGAGCATGTGGTTTAATGCGATAATCCGCGCAAAACCTTACCAACCCTTGACATATTGAAAAATAATTTAAATTAATAAATTTTTTTTATTATTAATGTTAATTAAAAAATTAATAATTTTTCATTACAGGTGTTGCACGACTGTCGTCAGTTCGTGTCGTGAGATGTTTGGTTCATTCCTTTAAACGAGCGTAACTCTTGTTTTTAAAAATTTACTTCTAATTTTCGATTTAGATTGAAAATTTTGTTTTAAAAAGACTGTTTGTTAATTAAGGTTAAAGCTTTAAAGGAAGGTGAGAATTAAGTCAAGTCACTGTGGCCCTTATGGGTTGGGCTACACACGTGCTACAATGAAAATGACAAAAAGTAACAAAAAATTTTAGTTAATCTTTAAAAATTTTCTTAGTTCGAATTGTAAACTGCAACTCGTTTACATGAAGATGGAATCACAAGTAATCGCAAATCAGAACGTTGCGGTGAATACGTACCTTGGCTTTGTACACACCGCCCGTCACATGCAGAAAGTTAGTTTTACTTGAAAATTTAATTTTTTTTGCTTTTTTCAAAAAGTGAAAAAAGTTAATTCATTGAAAAATTAGCAATTTGGATGAAGTCGTAACAAGGTAGCTGTACGGGAACGTGTAGCTGGAACAAATGAAATAGTTCAGTTGGTTAGAACGTTGGAATCATAATCCAAATGTCGGGGGTTCAAATCCCTCTTTCATTATTAAATTTTCCAAATTCTATGATAATCAATTTATTTTTTTATTTTTTTTCTTTTATTTTAATAGTTAGTGCTTTAATGACTATTCTTAGTCAAAATTCAATATACTCTGTTCTGTTTTTGGTATTAAGTTTTGTTTCTTCATCTAGTATTTTATTCTTGTTAGAGTGTGAATATATTTCCTTGATTTTTATAATAATTTATGTCGGAGCTATAGCTGTTTTGTTCTTATTTGTAGTCATGATGCTAGACGTAAAAACAGTTTATTTAGCGAAAGATTCTTTAAAGTATTTTCCATTTGGTAGTTTTATTGGTATTGTTTTTTTGATTGAAACCTTACTGATAGTTCCTACTACCTTTGAGCTAGCCAACCCCTATGATGTTAGTTTTTTATGAAATTGTTATTCTGATTGATTTAACAAATTAGATTATTTTACTGAAGTTATGTCTATAGGTCATTTATTATATACTGATTATATTATTCAGTTTTTGCTTTCTGGTAATATTTTGTTATTAGCGACTATTGGACCTGTAACGCTAGTTTTAATAAGATCAACTAAAATTACCAAAACCCAGGTTATATTTAAGCAGCTTTCTCGTACTTATAGTTCAGTTTTATATAGTTAAATTTTTATTTTTCTTTGTAGATGTTATAAAATTCCACAATTTGATATTTTTTGTCAGAAAATCTTATTTTCCCTTTTAAAACATTAATGTATGCTAGTGTAACATTTTAAGTGTAAAACTGAACAAATTCCATGATTATTATCTTTAATATCATTGTTTTTCTTTATATAAATTTTAGCCTTAATAGCAATGGGATTTGAGTTTTTATACACTGCTACAAATTTTTCAGCTTCTCTTCTTCTGCATTAATTAATTTATAAATGTTAATATTTAAAGAAATACAGCTATTACCTGAAATTTTTTTAGGTATTTCTATAATTTATTTGATTATCCACGGAACTTTTATATCAGTTAATAATAAGTATTTATTAATTCAGAATTCTATTTTATATTTAAGTACTTTAATTATTGTTATGTTTTGTTTTCTATTATTGAATAACAGTGTTGAATACAATAATTTCCAAATCTTTAATAATACTATTATTCTTGACTATTTAAGTTTTTCTTCTAAAGCTTGGATAGCCCTAATATCGATTTTTTGTTTCCTAATGATTCAACGTTATTTGACTATACAAAAAATCAATTATTTTGAATATAGCATATTAATACTTTTTGCTTTGTTAGGTATCTTCTTTATATGCTCTTCAAACGATTTAATTACTGCTTATTTGTCGATTGAATTACAAAGTTTATCTTTCTATATAATGGCAGCCATGAAAAAAGATTCAACTTTTTCTGTGGATGCGGGCTTAAAATATTTCATTCTAGGAGCCTTCTCGTCTAGTTTATTTCTATTCGGTTCCTCTATTTTATATGGAGTTAGTGGCACTACAAATTTTGAAGATTTAAAGAATTTATTTTTTCTAATGTATCTAGAATATGAAAGTGTCTATGGGGTAAATAATTATACCTTTGTTAAACACATTTTTATTGACGGAGGTTTAATTCAATTTGCTTTGGTATTTATTTTTGTAAGTCTTTTATTTAAATTGGCAGTGGCTCCGTTTCATTTATGATCGCTTGATGTTTACGAAGGCTCACCTTCTAGTTCTACGTTTTTTTTTGCTGTTGTGCCCAAGTTAGCTATTTTTATTCTGATTATTAGGATTTTTTATTCAAGTTTTTTTGAATATTCCGTCAAATGGCGTTATTATATTGCTGCTATAGCAGTTCTAACCATAATAGTTGGCTCTTTTGGTGGCTTAGAACAAAAAAAACTAAAAAGTCTTTTAGCTTATAGTTCAATTAGTCATATGGGGTATACGTTAATTGCTTTTAGCACGGGAACATTTGAAGGTATGCAGTCACTGTTATGTTATCTTTTCTTATATATGATTGCTGGCTTATGTATTTGGTCTATATTCTTATTGTTACAGTTGAAACACAGATATAGTAAGAAACAAAATAAAGATTTAACAGATTTAAACTTGTTAAGTAAATCCAATAATATTTTAGCCTTATTTTTCAGTACTGTTTTATTATCGATAGCGGGTTTACCGCCAATGATCGGTTTTTTAGTTAAAATTGGAATCTTTTTAGTTTCTATTGAGGCATCTATGTACTTCATTGCAGTTCTTAGTATATTATGTAGTGTAATTTCTACGTTCTATTATATTCGCATAGTAAAAATTATGTATTTTGAGAATTCTGTAGCTGGCAAATTATATTATCCGATAGAATCTAGTATTTCAATCTTAGTAGTTTGTCTGTTCTATCTTTTACTTTTTCTGTTTGTAAATCCAACTATAATTTATTTATTTTCATACAAAATAATTTTACTATTAACTATGTCAATAGTCTAACCTTTTATAATTACTAATTTTGATTTATTACTGTTAGGGATGTTTTTTAAAATTATACGTAAATTTTATTTCTAGGCTGAATAACATAATTTGGTTAATGTATTAGATTGCAAATCTTTTAATATCGGTTCAAGTCCGGTTTTAGCCTTTATTTTTAGCATTTTTAGCTCAGTTGGATAGAGCAACAGCCTTCTAAGCTGATGGACATAGGTTCAAGTCCTATAAAATGTAAATGTTAGATTTTTTTTTATTAAATGTGACAAATTTATTGATTTTTGTCTTGATATTACCTTTAGTTGGAACACTTTTTTTATTACTTGTACCTTCACAAAATTCTTTTTTATTGAAATCAATAGCTTTAAATGTATCTTGTTTATCATATGTGGCTTCTTTATTTTTGTGAGTTTTTTTCAATAAATCTATTGGCTCTTTCCAATTTGTAAGTAAATTGTTATGAATTCCTTTCTTAAACTTTAATTTTAGCTTAGGTATTGATGGAATCTCATTATTTTTTATACTTTTAACTACTTTATTGATTTTCTTATGTATATTAATAAGTTGAACTAGTGTTAAACTAAATATAAAAGAATTCTTGATTGCTTTTTTAGTTATGGAATTTTTTTTAATTGGAGTTTTTTCTGTTTTAGATTTGTTACTGTTTTACATTTTTTTTGAGAGTGTGCTGATTCCCATGTATTTAATAGTTGGTGTTTGAGGTTCTCGAGAGAGAAAAATTAGGGCTGCTTATTTCTTCTTTTTATATACATTGTTGGGCTCAGTATTAATGTTATTATCCATTTTATATATTTATTATCAAGTGGGAACAACTGATTACGAAGTGTTATTAACTTTTATTTTTTCTACAACAGAACAAAAATTTTTATGACTGTCTTTTTTTGGATCTTTCGCAACTAAAGTTCCAATGGTTCCTGTACATTTATGGCTTCCAGAAGCCCACGTAGAAGCTCCAACTGCAGGGTCTGTTATTTTAGCCGGCGTTTTATTAAAATTAGGAACTTATGGTTTTTTGCGTTTTTCTTTTCCACTGTTCCCAGAAGCATCCTTTTTTTTTGCTCCAATTGTTTATTTACTGTCTATCGTTGGGATCGTTTATACGTCTTTTACGGCAATCCGTCAAACCGATTTTAAACGAATTATCGCGTATACTTCTGTAGCGCATATGAATCTAGTAATGGTTGGTCTTTTCAGTTTTAATATAGTTGGTCTAGAAGGGGCAATACTACAAAGTTTAAGTCACGGTTTTGTAGCGAGTGCTTTATTTTTGATTATTGGAATAGTTTATGAAAGACATCATACTAGAATGGTTAAATATTACGGAGGCTTGGTTCATACTATGCCGTTGTACACATTCATTTTTTTATTTTTCACAATGTCAAATATTGGGTTACCTGGGACAGGTAGCTTTGTAGGAGAGTTTTTAATATTAGCTGGCTCTTTCAAAACTAATACTAGTGCTACTTTTATTAGTGCTACCGGTATGATTATTGGTGGTTGCTATTCATTATGGTTGTTTAATAGAATTTCTTATGGTAATTTGAAAATTCAATATTTAAAAGATTATATTGACATTAACAAACGAGAAGCGCTCGCTTTTTTACCATTGATTGTTGGTACAGTAGTCATTGGTTTATACCCAGAAGTCTTTTTAAATTCAATGCATATGAGTGTTAATATGTTAGTTGAAGTTACACATATTTATAAATTATAAATGGTATATATTTTAGAAACAGAACTGTTAGAAAACAAATCAATCTTTTTTTCTTTAACCAAAATTTTTGGAATTGGACATTTTCAATCATCCTTAATTTGTAAAAAACTAGGTTTATCCAATAATTGTAAATTGTCCACGCTAAAACCAGATCAAATTGCAAAATTAGTTAAATTCATAGAAAACTCAAACTTGTCAATAAATAGTAATTTGAGAAAATCAAAAATTATGTTAGCGAAAAACTTAGTTCAAATTAAAGCTTATAAAGGTATTCGTAGGTTGCGTGGTTTGCCTGTCAGAGGTCAACGTACTCATACAAATGCTAAAACAGCGTCTAAGATTCGTTAAGTATGTTGGGTTCTTTTTATTAGTTAATGTCTACAGTTGATTATTATGTTATATTCAAAAATTGCAAAGTTTATGTTTATTACTTTATCTATTTATTCAAAGAATTCAAATTCTTTAACAAACTTTTTAAAATTTTTTTACAAGCTTGAAACAAACAAAGTTCTTAATTTAAAGTTTTTCCCTGTACAATCTCAAAAAAATAAAAAAGTTTTTTTCTTTTCTGTATTACAATCACCTCACGTTAATAAAAAGTCTCAAGAACAATTCGAGTACTATGTTTACAATAAACAACTAAAAATTCATTTATCTCAAGTGGCTAAATTTTTAGTTATTTGAAAAAGAGTAAAGCTGAAACTATTTTCTGATATTAAAATTAAAACAAAGTTTTGATTAGATACCAAATTTTTTAGATCTGCATTGTTTAATAAGACAGACTCTGACAGATTCGTATTAAAATTTCTTCAAAAAAGCGAGTTAAATTGGTTAGAATTTGATAAATTAAAACGTGCGACGTTTAAACAACCGTTTTTTTCAAATAAAACAGGGCGTGTATTTTTAAAGTTATTGGATGCTCATGGTGAGATTATGTTAAAAAAAGTTAATTCTTATGATTTTAAAACTCTTTAAATGTGAGCAAATGTTTAGATAGCTCAGTAGGTAGAGCAAAGGACTGAAAATCCTTGTGACGGCAGTTCGATCCTGTCTCTAAACATATTAAAAATCTTTTATGAAAAACACTATATGAAATATAGCTACAGATTTAAAAAATAGTCAAATTTCTAGAAGAAACTTTATTTTTCAACCAAAAACAAAATTAATTATCGCTTTTTTGAATATTCTTTGAGATGAAGGTTTTATTTTAGGTTACAAGATTTATGCTTCAGACCCAAATTTACTAAAAATTTTTTTAAAATATAAAAATGGAAAACCAGCAATGAGCTCACTGAAACTAATATCTAAGCCTAGCCATCAAATCTATTATTCAGCACCACAATTGTGAAAGCTCGATACAAAAAAAAGTCTCATTGTATTAACAACAAACAAGGGTTTAATGACAATTCATGAATGCAAACAAACTCATACAGGAGGAAAACCTTTATTCATAATTAAATAAAAATGAATAATATTACAAAACGACATATAATCAAAATTCCAAAAGATATCTCACTTTATTATTGCACTACAAATCATATCATTATTTTTACGAACTCTGTTACTCAAAAAGCATTAAAGTTAAAAACTAAATTGGTCATTGAAAAAGACAAAAAATTAATTAAAATAACTAGAGAGCCTTTTTTTAATATGTCAAATAACAAGAAAAGAAGTTTAAAGGCTATACAAACGACTCAGGTCGTTTTAATAAAACAAATGCTTTTAGAAATTTCAAGTTTTTTTTGCAAAAAACTCAATCTTATTGGGGTAGGATTTCGCGCATCTACTTTAAAAGTACTAGATTTTGATTTATTACATTTGAAATTAGGATATAGCCATTCTATATATTTCAAAACTCCAAAAAATTTGAAAATTTTTTGTTTAAAGGCTAATAAACTTTTTATCATAGGAAATTCTTATCAATTTGTTACTCAAATCGCCTCACTAATTAGGTCATGTAAAGTTCCTGAGCCGTATAAAGGAAAAGGTATTTTATATGCAACGGAAAAAATCACCTTAAAAGAAGGTAAAAAAGTTTAAAGATGAAAGTAAACATAGTTAAAAGCCAAAATCATAAATTATTTAAATACAACCTATTAAAGTTACAAATATACTCGGATCAGCCTTCTTTTGATATTCTCAATTTCTCAAATGATACCTTAGAGTATATAGAGGCTTATTTAAAACAAGTTTTGAAAATTATTTTTGAATACCATGTATGTCAATTTAAAATTTTATTTATAGGTTTTCCGGTTATCTCTAAAATGAAACAAATGAAACTTAGACACTTTACAAATCATACTTTTATATCAGAAAAATCATGAATTAGCGGGATTTTTAGAAATCGTTTTTCAATATTAACTTATTTGAAAGTAATTCAATCAAAAAACTTTTCGAAAAGCCTTAAACTTTTATTGACGGTTAAAACAAAACCTCACTTAGTTGTTATTTTTAACCAAAAAATTGAGACTACCGCGATTAATGAGTTTTATAAAGCTGGAATTCCTATTTTATCCTTTAATTGTATTCCTTCAAATTCCACCAAAATTACGTATAAAACGTTGGGGTATTTCAATTTTGTTGAGAAAAACATGAAGATAACTTACTTTTTTCTTTTCTATTCTTTATTAAAAAAACTGCCATTGAAAAAGAATAAAATTAAAAATATTGTTACCAATTTTAATTAAGTTGTCTTTTGATCTTGAAAAGTTCTTAAAGTCAGAGTATGTTTTAAAAAATATTTATGCCCTTTACAAATAAACGACGTAATAAGCCATTATACAAAAAATTTTTAACCTTAAAAAAAAATATTCAAAATAGTGATAAATTTTTAAGATTTAAAAAAAAGAAATGACAAAAATTTCAGCACTTAACCTTGAAGTTTAACCGAAAAAGATTTTATGATCCAATTTCACATGTTTTATTCAACTTTAAAGATTTTTTCAGTAGAAAATTTAAGTATAATTTGCAGAACAAACAAAGATTAAGTTTTTTCTACGGAAAACTGAGAAAGGCTTATTTAAAAAAGTTGGTGAAGTTGAGTTTAAAAGATTCTAAATCTATTAGTATGCACAAAACTGTTCTATTTATCAAAAACCTAGAAACTAGATTAGATACCGCAATATATCGCACATATTTTTCTCATAGTTTCAGAAATGCAAGACAATTAATATCTCACCAGAAAGTTTATGTTAACGATAGAATTGTTCAATCTAATTCTTATATTTTAAAGAAAGGAGATATAATCTCGTTCGACGCGAGTGTTTTTGATTTTGTTACATCAAATATTTTAAATTCAAAAACTTGACCAACACCACCAAAGCATTTTTACGTTAATTACAAAATATTACAAATATTAGTTATAGAAGATATTAGCTATACTAACTGTTTATCCTATTATCCTTTTTGACTTGATTTTAATTCATTTATTAGGTTTTATGAAAAATAGAACATCTGCAATAATCTTTAGTAGCTCAATGGTAGAGCGAGTGGCTGTTAACCACTAGGTTGTTGGTTCAAATCCAGCCTAAAGAGATAAATACAGTTTGAAACAAATTTGGAAATAATCGGGATCGAACCGATAACTTTATGCTTGCAAAGCATACACTCTACCAATTGAGTTATATTCCCTTTTCAAGTTACTGCATAAATAGCTTATAGCTATTATTAATTAGTTTTTTGTTATTTGTTAGATCTAGATTCATAGTTGAAATAGAAGTCGTGTTTTTTATTAATTTTTTTGCTCTAAACTTTTTTACCTCTATAAAATTAGGTATGACTGTGTTAATGCTAAAATAGTAAAAAAAAGATAAAGTTATTAAAAGTCCGAATACTTGTGCACCTAGTGTTAAAAAATCAAATTGTGGAATTATTTAAAAAGCTCGTTTGGTGAAATTGGTAGACACGTCAGACTTAAAATCTGATTTTTATATAAAAAGTATCGGTTCAAGTCCGATAACGAGTATCTTTATGCCAAAATGATGAAATTGGTAGACATACTAGGTTTAGGTTCTAGTTCTTTTTATAAAAGAGTAAGGGTTCAAGTCCCTTTTTTGGTATAATTATTAAAATAAATGCCTACAATCAATCAACTGTGTCGTAAGAAGAGGAAAAAAAAAAAACTACGAAATAAAGTTCCTGCGTTGAATAATTGCCCACAAAAAAAAGGAGTGTGTACTAAAGTTTTTTTAAGGACTCCGAAAAAACCCAACTCAGCGTTAAGAAAATTAGTTAAATTAAGACTAACTAACAATAAAAAGGTCATGGCTTATATACCTGGTGAAGGTCATAATTTACAAGAGTATTCAACGGTTATGATTCGAGGGGGTAGAGTAAAAGATTTGCCTGGAATTAAATACCATTTAGTTCGTGGAAAGTTAGATTTTAGTGGCCTAAAAGGAAGAAAAACCTCACGCTCAAAATATGGGACTAAAAGATCAAATAGTTAATAGTCTATGAATAAAAAAATAATCAATCAATTATTATTAAAAGGTAAAAGTGCAACATCTGAAAAAATTTGATTAAAAAGTATTAAATTTTTTTACAAATCATTTAATAAAAACCATAAAGAGTTCATCAACAGAGCTCTTATTAATATTACACCATTACTTAAAGTCAAACAATTAAAACAAAAAAATAAACGCGCTCAATTAAAGGAATTCCCTTACATAGTCCATAATGCAAATCGAATCTCAACTACTTTGAAATTTTTTCTAATAAAAACAAATAATAAAGACGAAAAAAAAATGCATAAAAAGCTGATCAATGAGTTATTACTTGCAACTAAAAATACAGGTGTGAATATTAGTAAAAAAAAAAGTTTGTACGAATACGCTTTTGTTAAAAAAAAGTACTTTTATTACAGGTGATTCTAGAATGGTACTATAAAATACGTTTAATAGGACTTGAACCTATAATCTTTGGGACCGAAATCCAACGCTCTATCCAATTGAGCTATAAACGCAAAAAAAATGATTCAACAACAAACAATTTTAAAAGTAGCGGATAACTCAGGTGCTAAAACTGTAAAATGTATTAAAGTTCTCAATGGCTTTAATAGACGGTTTGCAGTCCTTGGCGATATTATAATAGTATCTATACAAAAACTTCGTAACAAAGCTCGATCAACATCAAAAGTGCAAAAAGGTGAAGTTCACAAGGCAATTATTCTTAGAACTAAAGCTAAAACAGTAAAAAAAGATGGCACAACTTTTTTTTTTCAATCAAATGTTGTTAGTTTAATAAACAAACAAGGAAAACCAATTGCATCTCGTATTATAGGGCCAATACCCAAATTTCTGAAAAAGAAAAAAAATCTCAAGTTTGTAACTCTTTCTTCAGGATTTATATAAAAAGATTCAAAATGTTTTTTCTTGATGCATACTTTTCTAACATAGTTAAATACGACCTAGCTAATGTATTTTTTTATCAAAAGATAGAACAAATCCCAAAATTTGAAAAAATTATACTAAATTTTGGGTACCAAAAATCTAGTTTTAAACATCTTATTTCCGGACTCTTAGCTCTAGAATTTTTGTCATCTAAAAAAAGCAAGCTGACAAAATCTAGATATTTAAATGTATTTCTAAAAATTAAAAAAGGTAGCCCTGTGGGTTGCAAAATAGTTCTAAAAAAACACATAATGTATTTTTTTTATCTAAAGTTAATAACTTCAATTTTTCCGAAAATCAAACATTCTCAACCGGCTCATTTTAAACAAAGCTTAAAGTCCATAAAATCAATATCAATTCAATTAAAAAACCCATTGATATTTAAAGAACTAGAGAATCAATACCAGTTTTTCAAAGATATCCCAAGACTTGATATTACTCTAGTTACGACCTCTAAATCCCAAAATGAGCTTTTTTTCATATTTAAATCAATTAAATTTTTTATTTAAATTTACCCTTGCAAATGTAACTCAATTGGTAGAGTGTAATTTTGCCAAGATTAAAGATGAGGGTTCAAATCCCTTCATTTGCTTTCATAGGATAAGTGGTCGAGTGGTTTAAGGCGTTAGTTTTGAAAACTATTGTATTGTAGAATACCGTGGGTTCGAATCCTACCTTATCTTAATTAATTTTTATTTTTGCTTAAACTAAAAATGATTGTATTAATAATTTGTATTGTATTGAAAATTCTTGCTATTGTTGTTCCTTTACTTATTTCTGTTGCTTATTTTACTATAGCTGAAAGAAAAATTATGGGTATCATACAAAGAAGGAAAGGCCCTAACGTTATCGGTTTTTTAGGCTTATTACAACCATTAGCAGATGGTCTAAAGCTATTTGTGAAAGAAACCATTTTCCCTAGCAATTCAAATATTGCTATATTTTTAATTGCCCCCATGTTGACGTTTATTTTAAGCTTAATTGGTTGAGCTGTGCTACCACTATCAAAACAGGTTGTATTATCCGATTTGAATGTTGGAGTTTTGTATTTATTTGCAACATCTTCGTTAAGTGTTTATGGTATAATTATGGCTGGCTGGTCCAGTAACTCAAAATACCCGTTTTTAGGTGCGTTACGTTCTGCAGCTCAAATGATTTCTTATGAAGTTTCCATAGGTTTTATCATAATCAATGTGTGTATTTGTGTTGGTTCTTTTAATCTAAGCTCAATTGTGTTGGCTCAAAATAACATTTGATTTATTATTCCATTGCTACCTATGTTCTTTATTTTTTGTGTTTCGATGCTTGCAGAAACAAACCGGCACCCTTTTGATTTGCCTGAAGCTGAAGCTGAGCTAGTTTCTGGATATAATGTTGAATATTCGGCTATGACGTTTGCTTTATTCTTTCTAGGAGAGTATGCTAATATGCTTCTAATGAGTGCCTTTGTCTCTATACTATTTTTAGGAGGTTGACTACCTTTAATTAATTTGTTCCCTTTCAACTACCTTCCGGGAAGTTTATGATTTAGTTTAAAGCTTGCTTTAGGTGTAGTTTTCTTTATAGTTACAAGGGCGACTTTACCAAGATATAGGTATGATCAGTTAATGTATATAGGTTGAAAAAGCTTCCTTCCTTTATCATTAGGGTACCTAATATTATCAGTGGGAGTTTTAATTAGTTTTAATTGATTACCTACTTAGTCTTTGAAAGTTCGTTCTTAAAAATAACATATATTGTAGTTATCTCATAAATTGCTATTATACAAATGCTAGTTAACAATTGATAAGCGATATCAGGAGGAGTGATAACCGTTGCAAAGCAAAAAAAGACAAAATAGAAAACTTTTCTAAACTTGTTTAGAATCAACAAATTCGCTTTACATAAATCTAAAATAATAAAAAACACAACTATTATCTGAAAAATAGTATTACATAAATAATAAACTGATTTATAAAAGGTTATATATTCATTCAATTTAGCTTCAAAATAAAATGTTAGGTTTTGGCTTGACAAAAACTCTTGGAACTCTAAAAAGAAAAATCAACTCGCTGGGAAAATAAAAACGTTTAATATAGCAATAAAAATTAATCAATATAATGCTATCATTATTAGAATAATTTTGAAATAAACGTATTCAAATCTGTATAACCCCGTAGATAAAAATGTAAAAAGTTGATAACCCAAGAATAAAACTATTGTTTGATTAGCTATAAAATAAGATAAATTAACATAGACACTAAAGACTTCGGTAACATCGGTTGTTAAAAAATATAATAGATTAGTGTAATTTGGGTTTAAACTAAGTTTTATAAAAACATACAATAAAGTTTCTTTAAAGTAATAACAATTTAATATTATAAAGCTTCAAGCGATAAGAGAAAAAAAAATACGATATTTAACTTCTAATAGGTATTTATAGATCATGAATTTTTTGAGCTTAACATCGTTTAGGAAAATAGTTCAGCCGGTAGAACAGTGGTTTCCAAAACCAAAAGTCAAGGGTTCAAATCCTTTTTTTCCTGAGTCTATTTTTTCCTCGAATTTTTATAAATTTTATTATTTTTAATTAAGTTACGTATACTTTTCAACCCTTTCGAAAAGTCACTAAACATCAAAACTCCTATAATAATAACAACAAAAATTTGGCTTATACTTATATTTCTCATAAAATCAAAAATTTTTTTTTCGGTTTACTAGGCTTATAGTTTAGAGGTAGAACGTACCGCTCATAACGGTTTTGTCGTAGGTTCGAATCCTACTAAGCCTAAAGAATAAAAAATGGATTTTAACCTAAAAACCTACAAACATTTAAAAATCAAATATTATCTCAAAACAATAAATTTTTTCTTTTTCTTTCATGGAGCTTCTTTAGATAGCGAAGGCTGAATAAAAACCGAACAAGCTTTAGTAAAAAACAAGTTAAAGTATTATAGGGTTTTTAATGCGTTAGTGACTAACACTTTGAGTTGTTCAATATTTAAAAATTTAACTACTCTATTGCATGGACCTGTTCTACTAGTAAACAGTAATCACCCGAAACTCACTTCAAAAAAATTAAAAAATATCAACCCTTTAATTAACTTGTTGTGTTTAAAATTAAATAATAAGGTTTATTCTAAAAAACAAATTAAAAACATAAAAGAGCTATCCTATATTAAAAATGTCTCTACTTTTCATAGATCTATGAAAAGCTTAATAAAAATACCATATTATAAATTCAAAAGTAAAAAGCTGTCGCTAACTTCGAAATAATGTGAATCGAACACATGACTTCCTGCTCCCAAAGCAGGCACGCTACCAAACTGCGTTATATTTCGTTGAAGGAAGTAGGATTCGAACCTACGATAAGGTAAACTTAACAGATTTACAATCTGCCACTTTCAACCACTCAGTCATTCCTTCTATAATTTTTTAGTTCGAGTACGGATTTTAATTCGCTTTTTCTTTTTTAGCCTACACCCATTGTGAGGATGGTAATTATAGCTTGTGACTAGTTTTATAAAAACTTTTCGTTTGAGTTTTTTATAAATATATGATTGATAATTAAAGAATAAATTGTTAAAATGCAAAGCTACAGGTTTTGCTCTAAAAATTTTCATTTTTACTAATAAAGCTTTTAAAATGGTGATTATGGCTTTGGGTTGCCTAACTTTTTGGGTTTTTTGTAAATTGAACATCCCAGCAGAATAAAAAAATTTAGGGTTGCCTTTAATACTATTCACATTAATTAACGTATTTGTTAACGATAAATTAATATTTATAACATAACTAATTAATTTCTGATGCGTAAAGAAAGAAAGCAAAATATGCGAAATGAAATAGTTTGTTTTTGTTTTAATGTAGTACAGTTTTTTAAAAGTAAATAAAATTAACCAAGATAAATAAAACGAAAATGTTTCTTTTTTTATAAATTTTAAAATCTTAATTTTAGAAAATAAATGTTTAAAATAATTTTGATTAACTAAATTAGATGAAAAAAATGATTTGTTTGCTATTTTTAATGAAAGCATGAATTTCTTAAAATTTTCGAAATAACTTATATTTATATGAATTCAACAAAAAATAAATCTACTTCAGTAACTCAAAAGAGATTAACTAATTTATCGAAAAAAAAATTGAGTAAGGCTCCTTTAATAAAAAAAATGATTGTTGGTAAAAAAAACACAGCAGGAAGGAGTAACCTTGGGAAAATCACTATACGCCATAAAGGTGGTGGCCACCAAAAAAAGTATAGAAGAATTAATTTTATAAGGAATAAAGACTCTGTAGGAATTATAACTAGTTTAGAGTATGACCCGTTCAGAACTGCTTTTATTGCAGCTGTTTATGATTTTTTAAACTATGATTATTTTTATATGGTTGCCCCTAAGAATCTAAGTATTGGTGATATTGTAAAATCAGGCTTTAATGCTGAAGTCAAAGTCGGACACTCCTTAACATTAATGAAAATTCCTGTAGGAAGTTTTATCCATAATATTTCTTTAAAAGCAAATAAAAAAGCTCAATTCAGCAGATCTGCTGGTACGAACTCACAATTAATTGAAAAAACTTCTAAATACTGTCGAATTGTTTTAAGCTCTGGGAAGCACAAATTCCTCTCATCTACATGTAATGCAACGATTGGAACCGTATCGAATGAATTCTCATTTTTTAGTGTAATTGGAAAAGCAGGGCGAAATAGGTGGATGAATAAAAGACCAACTGTTAGAGGTGTAGCAATGAATCCTATTGACCACCCTCATGGAGGAGGTGAAGGGAAAAGCTCTGGCGGCCGTTCTTCGGTGACACCATGAGGAAAACCTACTAAAAATGGTAAAACTAGTAAAAAGCAATAAAAATTTAAATTTTTAAAACGTTAAAAAATGAGTAGAGTCAAATGAAAAGGACCGTATGTTAGAAACAAATTATTAGATAATATCAAAAATTCAATAGCGATTTATAAAAATGGTATTAAAACTGTCTACAAAAACTTTGTAATATTGCCGAAATTCGTTGGGCTTACTATGCAGGTTTATAACGGTAAAACATTCATCACGATAAAAATTGTAGATGAAATGGTCGGATATAAAGTGGGAGAATTCGTTCTTACTCGAAAACAATTTTCTTATAAAAAAAAAAAGAATAAAAAATAAAAATGGGACAAAAAACAGATGCACGAATTTTTAGGTTAGGAGTTGCTAAAAAAAATTGAGAATATAAGTATATTGAAAAAAATAACGAAGAGTCATCTTTGTATCTATATAAAACTTTAGAAATTCAAAAATATTTAAATCGATTTTTTGGTTTATATAGGATAAAAATTCATAATTGTAAACTATTTTACTCTGAAAATAGTTTACAAATATTTGTTTCTTTTTATCTTACGACAAAAACACTTTATGCCATAAATAAACATTTAACAAAATATTCAAAAAAATCTTTAACATACTTTAAACGCTTACAAACGCGTTTAAAAATCAACAAGAAAAATAAGAAGAAGAAAGGAAGTTTACCACACAAGGCGTTCCCTAACTACCAAATAACGAACTTGAAGAAATTTCAAAAAGAGAGAAAAGTAAGGAATCGAATAAACTTATTATCTAACAAGCTCGACAAAAATCAGACAATTAATTTAAGAGAATTTCAAGAAATTTTATTAGAAAGCTTAGCAAGATATACTAAAAACAAAATTAGTATTTCCATAACGTTACAAAACTTAAACAGTACTAAGCAATTATCACAAAACCAAATCAAAGATTTTAAAATTACTTTTAGACAGCTAAGAAAGTTTATTAAAAACGCTTTCTTTAAAGAAGCGATAAATATTTTATTCGTTAGCACGGTGAAAAGAAAATCAGCAAAATTATTAGCTGAATTTATAAGTGATCAATTTAGGCTTAATCAATTAAGATCCGACCAAATTGCTATATCTCGGAAGGACAATTACTTCTTGGGATTTTTGAAACAGAGTATAAAACTGCTAATTACGTCTGGAATATCAAATCTTGCAGGAATAAAAATTATCATTAAAGGTAGGTTTAATAGAGCACCAAGAGCTCGGAGTGTTATTCTACAGTTTGGAAAATTTTCTCTTCAATCGTTTAGTTCTAAAATTGACTATTTTCAGTCAACTGCTTATACAATCAATGGTACATTTGGAATAAAAGTTTGAACTTGTGAAAACAAAAATTAAAAAGTTCATGTTACTACAACCAAAAAAAACTAAATACAAAAAAATACAAAAAGGTAAGCTATCAAGGTTTGATTTTCGCTCTAATAAGTTAAGATTTGGAAGTATTGGGTTAAAAGCTGCAAAAGCAGGGACTGTCTCATCTCGACAGATTGAAGCTGCACGACAAGCTATTGTTAGAAAGTTGAATCGAAAAGGAAAACTCTGAATACGAGTTTTTCCTTCCGTTCCTATTACAGCAAAACCTATTGAAGTTCGAATGGGTAAAGGTAAAGGTGCCTTATCTCATTGAGGTGTAAAAGTAAGCGCTGGTACAGTTTTATTTGAAATATGTGGAATATCAAGGAACATTGCGATCACAGCTTTTAAAACTGGAGGTGCTAAATTACCTGTTAAAACAATAATTTTATTGTAATATATTCAAAAACAATGACGTTGCAAAGACTTTTAGAATCTTTAAGGTTATCTTAGAGATTAAAAATTTGATGGGACCTTTAAAATCTCAAACTTAATCTTTAAAAGCTGCTTTAAAGCCACCGAAAAAAATAGATACATTTTTGTTATGTTTACATGTTATTACAAGCAGCTAAATTTGTAGGAGCTGGTTTAGCAACAATCGGACTAGCAGGAGCTGGAGTAGGAATTGGTACCGTATTTGGTGCATTAGTAATTGGAATTTCACGAAATCCTTCTTTAAAAGATGAATTATTTAAAACTGCTATTTTAGGTTTTGCACTAACCGAAGCTATCGCTCTTTTCTCATTAATGATGGCATTCTTAATTCTTTTTGCATTATAATATTTTTGCAATAAAGAATTATATGGGTATGTAGCTCAGTTGGTAGAGCATTGGACTTTTAATCCACAGGTCTTGGGTTCAAGCCCCAATGTACCCATATTTAAATACTGTATACATGATAATTTTAAATTTAAACTACATTTTGAATATTGTGATAGCCTTATTTTTAATTGGAGTATTAGGGCTTGTTTTAAATAGAAAAAATATATTAATAACCTTAATGTCCATTGAATTAATGTTATTAGCGATAAACTTAAATTTTGTCCTTTTTTCTATATATCTAGATGATATCACCGGTTATGTCTTTGTTTTGTTTATTTTAACGATTGCCGCTGCAGAGTCTGCAATAGGATTAGCAATTCTAACTATATATTATAGATTAAAAAATACTATTAGAATGGATAAAATCAAAAACGTTAAAGGTTAACTTTTAATAAAACGGAAACGACAGGATTTGAACCAGCAATCTTCGACGTGACAAGTCGACGCTTTAACCATTTGAAGCTACGTTTCCTCAATTTTAAACAAGACTTAACTTAAAATCAGAACCGGTTATTGCAACATTAATTTCATTTTATATATGTTTCTCTAAATGCGAAGCATATTATTAACATTGCTACCAATAATCAGTTGTTTAATTGAGTTATACTAGATTTTTGAAAAATTTTATTAAAAAGTCCTGAACCGTCAAATGAAAATTTTTTTTTTAATTTTGAAATACTTTCATATAAATAATATAAAATTTAACTATGATTTAGAATTTAAAAATAATTCAAACGATAATTTTTGAAAACAAAACACTCCTCTTATTGAATACTGTGAAACATTAGGAATTAACGTGCCACATTATTGCTACCATAAAAATTTATCTATCTCAGGGAATTGCCGTATGTGTCTTGTAGAACTACAGAACTCACCCAAGCCTATTGTTTCTTGTGCAATGAATGCGAAATCTTGTTTAGCGAATGGTGATATACATACTAATAGCTCTTTAGTTAAAAAAGCTCGTGAAAATGTTCTAGAATTTTTGTTATTAAACCACCCATTAGACTGCCCAATTTGTGATCAAGGTGGTGAGTGTGATTTACAAGACCAATCTCTTTTTTTTGGGTTAACTAAGAAAAGATTCTACAGTTTTAAACGGGTTGTTTTAGACAAAAATATTGGCCCTATCGTAAAAACCGTGATGACGCGATGTATTCACTGTACGAGATGCGTTCGTTTCGCTGCTGAAATCGCTGGGGTTGAAGATATAGGGATGTTTGGAAGAGGACTGCATAGCGAGATTGGTACTTATGTTGAAAAGGTTTTTCAGTCTGAATTATCAGGTAACGTTATTGATTTATGCCCTGTCGGCGCATTAACTTCTAAACCATACCCTTTTGTAAATCGGAATTGAGAGTTAAAAAATATAACTTCTATCGATTTTTCTGATGGGTTTGGGACACCTATTCAACTATCTTTAAAAAATAACCAAGTGATAAAAGTTTTACCCGGGTATGAAAAAAAGACTTTCAAAACAAATTGAATTTCTGATAAAACTAGATTTTCATTTGATGGAATGTTTTCCCCTGAAAGAATAATTTACAGTTTTTTAAACAACAATCAGAAAGAATCATTTCTAAATTTATCATGACAGAAACTATTTAAAGAATTTTTTTACACACTATATTTTCAAAACCATTTGTTAAAACATTATTTTCATCCATGCAACATAACAATTTGTCTGAATAGAAATATAAGTATTGAGGTTTTAAACTTATTACATATTTTAACACACAAACATTCATTCTTTAAACTTAGACAATCCGAATCTAGCAATTTAAACGTTGACTTAGAAGAGAATTTTTTACTAAACTCAAGTTTAGACGAAGCTAAACTCGCAACATCAGATACCTGTATGTTATTAGGAATAAATCCTCGTTATGAAGGCTCTAAATTAAATTTAAAGCTTAAATCAAGGTACTTAAAAGGGAACTTTAAAACAATTACTATTGGTTCTTTATTTAATTTGACATTTTCTAATGTTACACTTAGTAGCAATATTCAAATTTTGAAGTCTTTGGTAGAAGGCAATAACTTATTTTGTCAAGAGTTTATAAACTCGTCAAACCCTGTATTAATTTCTAACACAGAGGTATTTAAAAGAGAAGACATTTACGGTGTATCAAACATGATGAAATCTTTGGTAAAACATATAAACTTATACTCACAAGGAACAGATCAATGTCGATTAAATATCCTAAATTCCACTTTAAATGGTGCTGGGTTTGCTAACTTTAATAATTTTAAAACAATAAAAAATAAAGATTTCAGAAATTCTGCAGGAATTTATTTTATAAACAGCTCATTCTCAACATCTAATATGAAAAAATTGTTAAATTTAAAATTACTGAACTTTTTTCAAAATTATAAACACAAAAATAAATTATTGATAACACAAGATAACAACTTGGAATCGAAACAGTTAGCAAAATTTAAAAAAAACTTTGATATAACTAATCACCTTCATTTACCTAACACTGTATTTTTTGAAAATTCAGGGACATATATAAATACTGAAGGAAGTATTAACAAAGTTGTTAAAGTAATTACACCGTTGGGTCAAGCAAGAAACGATTGACAAATTGTAAGAAAGGTTTTTTCCTATTCTAAAAAAACCCTATTTCTTACTAATTTTTTAAAAAACAACAAGATTGTGTTTAATTCAAGAAATATTCGTCAATTTAAAAATTATGCGGGATTGCAATACTACGCTGTTTCTAATTTAAACAACTTAACATTTCAGTTTTTAAGAAAGGTTACAAAATTTCATTTAGAAAATCTTAAGTTTAAATCTGCACAAAAGAAACTTTTTAAATCACAACTTAGGTTTTGATTAAACGATTTTTATATAGACGGAAAAGACGTTAACAGTAAGTATTCTTCTACAATGATACAATGTTCAAAATTATTGCGTTTAAATAATACAAACTTTAAATATTAACTAAACATAAATACGCACAGGAGTCTTTTTCTTTAGTTATTTAAGTTATCTAATATCTTCAACGGGATTTGAACCCGTGCTATCGCCGTGAAAGGGCGAGGTCCTAACCACTAGACGATGAAGACTTTTACTTAAGATAATCACAAATAATTTTTTTGTTGGAATAAAAGGATTTGAACCTTTGAATATTCGTACCAAAAACGAAGGCCTTACCAACTTGGCTATATTCCAATAACGCAAAATAATCACACTGTAGAAGTTTTTAAATTTAAAGAAAGGATGGGATTCGAACCCACGGCATAATAAAAATTATGCAAAGATTTAGCAGATCTTCACTTTAAACCTCTCAGTCACCTTTCTTCTAATACAAAAAAAAATTAGTGTATATCTAATGCACCAATACAATAAATATAGACATACCCAATGCCTAATTCGAACATGAAATCAACCATGGATCAGAAACCGACAAGATCTAATTGCCCTAAGACGTTGGTCCAAGGAATTAAAAACATAGTTTCGATATCAAAAACAATAAACAAGATAGCAACTAAATAAAATTTAACATCAAAAGTATGACGTGCATCTTCATAAGGTTCGAATCCACATTCATAAGTAGACAACTTTTCAGTTTCTGGGTTTTGAACAGCTAAAATATATGAAAATAATATGATAATAACGGATAATATGGCGGCGACAAATAAAAAAGTCAAAATAATGCTATATTCGTTATAAAACAACGAAACATTCAAATGGAAAGAATCATTGCAAACCAAGAGTTTATTTAAACAGAAAAAAATTTTTGAAGGAAAAATAGATGAAATCATTTTTAGTTTTTTTTTATCAAGACGCTTTTTTTAATCCGGAAATTGTACCAGACCTTGCTAGCCGTAATAGACTTAATCTTGAAAATTTTTTAAAAGTTCTGTTAAGTTTAGCTTTAGAATTGGTTAAAACACACCTACTAACAAATTTAGTTTTGTTATGTTTTCCTGACAAACTAGATAATTTCAATATTGCATTTCACTTTATAACTAAAGATAAATTTTCGTTTTTAACTATACTTTTTAAAATGATATAATTTAATTCTCGTTTATTAAAAAGTTTCCTGATTCACTTATCTTTTTGCATTTGTTTTTTCATAAGTATCTAAAATAATTATCAAGGGGATAAAAACTTAAATGTGCGATATTCTTGACACAGCTCTATAGACTCATTTATTACTCTTTTTTCTGTTTCATTATATTTCATTTCAACAAAACCACTTAATGGAAAATCTTTTCGAAGTGGATGACCTTCGAAACCATAATCAGTTAAAATTCGCTTTAAGTTTGAATGATTTTTAAAGAAAACACCGTACATGTCTCAAATTTCACACTCATACCAACCAGCTGTAAAATATAACTTGTCACAAGAATCAACCCCAATCAATTCATGAGTAAATGTTTTAATTCTAAGACGAATATTATAACGAATACTTAATAAATCATAAACTAATTTAAATCTGTATTTATTATTAGGGTAATCTACACCCGTGATACAAGTCAAAATATTAAATTGATACGATATGTGGTACTTAAAAAATAGTAAAATATCATACAATAGTTGTGATTTTACAACTAATACTAATTCTTGATCATAAAGTTGAATTTTTTCTATAGGACATAATTTAACTAGATTTTTAATATTTTTTATAATTAACTGTGAGTTCATTTATTGAATTTTTAATAATTTGATTTCGATATTTCATATAAAAAAAATTAGATTTAGTTGAAGCTAGTTGATTCTTTTTTAAAAAATTAACGAACAAATTTTTTTTCGAAAAGTTGTATTTTTTATAAGTTTTTAAGTAAGAAGAAGAGCTGATAAAAATACAACCATTAGGAAAAATTTGTAAAGTTTTTAAAGATTTTAGATTAGAGTACATTTTTATGGTTTTATCGGTCAACTTCTCCAAATACAATATCTTGAGTTCCTATAATTGTGACAACATCAGCAATTAGATGTCCTTTTGACATAAAATCCAAAGCTTGTAAATGGTTAAATCCAGGAGCTTTAATTTTACACCTATATGGTCTGTTTGTACCATCAGATATTAAATAAACTCCAAATTCTCCTTTTGGTGCTTCTGTTCCAATATAAGTTTCACTACTAGGTATTATAACTCCTTGAGTATACATTTTGAAATGATGAATTAAGGCTTCCATTGATTGCTTCATTTCACTTCTAGTTGGTGGTGAAATTTTGAGATCATTTGTTTTTATGTAACCAAGTGGCATTGAGTTTAAGCATTGTTCGATTATCTTTAATGATTCTTTCATTTCGAAAACTCTAATTAAATAACGGTCATAACAATCACCATTAGTTCCAACAGGAATTTCGAATTTAAGCTTATCATAAATTTCATACGGCTGACTTTTACGTAAATCCCAATGAACACCGGAACCACGTAACATAACACCACTAAAACCCCACTGACACGCATCATCAGCCGTTACAACTCCAATATCAACTAATCGCTGCTTTCAGATTCTATTTTCTGTTAACATATCTTCCATTTCAATTAACCGCAAAGTGAATTGTTCAGTAAACATATAAATGTCGTCTAACAAACCTTTTGGAATATCAACTTGTAACCCACCAGGTCGAAAATATGCTGCATGCATTCGTGCACCTGAAACTCGTTCGTAAAATTCCATTAATTTTTCTCTTTCTTCAAAAGCCCATAAGAAAGGAGTCATTGCACCAACATCCATTGCATGACACCCAACAGCTAATAAATGATTTAATATACGAGTAATTTCAGCAAAAAGTACTCTAATATATTGAGCACGTTTTGGAATCTTACAATTAAAGAGTTTTTCGATTGCTAAACAATAACTATGCTCTTGTGCCATCATAGAAACATAATCCAAACGATCAAAATATGGTAATGCTTGAACATAGTTTTTATATTCGATTAATTTTTCTGTGCCCCTATGCAATAAACCTATATGAGGGTCTGCTCGACTTACTATTTCTCCGTTAAGCTCTAACACCAATCGTAAAACACCATGAGCTGCTGGATGTTGCGGCCCAAAATTGATAGTAAAATTTTTTATTTTTTTCAACAAATTTTTTTTTTTTAATGTCATTTATATTTTATCAATTGAAATAAAAGCAAATTAGAAAAATTGACTTGGTCTAATTTAACCTTTATTATTTCTAGCACATTTTTTAGTCTTATAGGAAACTAATTTGGCTTCAATAATGCCTATTACTGGGATTAAGACAACAAAAAATAAGAAATAAAACACTGTTGCGACTTGACCTACCCAAACAAAAACGTCTTTAACAGGTTTTTGACCGATTCAACCCAATAGTAAAAAATCAGCGACAAGTAGCCAATAAAAGATTTTAAAAATAGGCCTGAAGGTTGTGCTTCTAATTTCAGACGTATTCGTAAATGGAATTAAAAATAAGACAATAAGAGCACCCCCCATTGCAGCTACACCTCCAAGTTTATCAGGAATAGACCTTAAAATCGCATAAAACGGTAAAAAATACCACTCAGGAACAATATGAGCTGGTGTTTGCATAGGATCTGCCGGTATGTAATTATCTGGGTGACCTAGTGCATTTGGAAAATAAAAAACAAAAACTCCAAAAAAGGTTAAAAAACAAAAGAAAGCGAATAAATCTTTTATTACGTAGTAAGGGTAAAACGGGATTTTGTCACCAGTACTATCTACACCTAATGGGTTATTTGACCCATCTTTATGTAAAAGCGCCAAATGAATAAGAGTTAAAGCAGCAATTATAAATGGCAAGAAGAAATGTAAACTAAAAAATCTATTTAAAGTTGCATTATTTACTGTGAATCCCCCTCAAAGCCAATCAACAATCGATTGTCCCACAACTGGAACCGCTGTTACTAAACTTGTAATAACAGTGGCACCTCAAAAACTCATTTGACCTCAAGGAAGAACATAACCCATGAATGCTGTACCCATCATTAAAATAAAGATAAGAACGCCTGAGCATCAAAGTAACTGTCTTGGTTGCATATAAGAACCATAATATAGTCCACGAAAAATATGACAATACACAACAATGAAGAACATTGAAGCACCATTTGCATGAATGTACCGAATCAATCAACCGTTATTTACATCTCGCATAATGTGCTCAACACTACTAAAAGCAAGGTCAATATGTGGTGTGTAATGCATAGCTAAAAAAATTCCAGATAAAAGCTGAATAACTAAACAAATTCCTGCCGAAGACCCAAAGCTCCAAGCATATGTTAAATTTAATGGACTTGGGTAATGTATTAAATGACTATCTAAGATTGATAATAAGTAATTTTTACCTCATCTTAATGTTTTAATAACAAAAGAAGACATAAAATTTGAATTGCCATATTCATTTGAATATTTTAAGTTTGCAAATTTGCCAAAAATACTAGGTTTCAGGTCATAGCTTGAATTCATATATTTAAAATAGGATTAAACTATTTTTCAGAAAGTAATTGTCAAAGGTAAGATTTGAACTTACAACCTCTAGAACATGAGCCTAGCGAGCGGACCAATTGCTCTTCCTTGACATTAATAATAAATAACAAACAAATGAAAATGAATTTAACGTCAAACAATGGTTACACGCATCAAGTTTTAATGTTTCAGGAAAAAAGGGATCTGAACCCTTGACCTTTGGTTTTGAAAACCACTGTTCTACCAGCTGAACTATTTTCCTTAAGCATTGTTCAAAATAGTTAAAAATTTATCGAAAACTAAAATTTCTATATGCTAATGAATACCTCCTCACCAATAAACAGTGATAAACAGAAATAACCAAACTACATCTACAAAGTGCCAGTATCAAGCTGCAGACTCAAAGCCAAAATGATGTGTTGACGTAAAATGGTTATAAACAATTCGTAGAAGAGACACTACTAAACAGCATGTACCAATAAAAACATGAAAACCGTGGAACCCAGTAGCCATATAAAAACATGAACCAAAAACACTATCATTGATATTAAATGGCGCTTCTACATATTCCATTCCTTGTAACAAAGTAAAAATTGTTGCCAAAAATATTGTAAATAACAAACCAAGAATTGCTTGTTTTTTCGCTCTTACTACAATAGCATGGTGTGCTCAAGTGACTGTGGCACCAGAACTTAAAAGAAAGAAAGTATTAGTTAAAGGAATTCCAGAAGTTTGAATTGTTTGTATTGCCTCTGGAGGCCAAACACCTCCCAAGTTATACGTTGGAGATAAGCTTGAATGAAAAAAAGCTCAAAAGAATGCAAAGAAGAACATTACTTCCGAAACGATAAACAATATCATTCCTAATCGCAAACCCCGTTGAACAGATACTGTATGTTGCTCCTCAAATGTTGCTTCTCTTATAATGTCCCTTCACCAAGTGTACATAACGTACAAAAGAACTAGGAAACCAATTAAGGCTAGCTGACCTCCCCCTAAAAACTTGTTCATGTATAGCACAGTACCTGAAGTCATGAAAAATGCACCCAGAGAAGCTAACAATGGTCAAGGACTTGGATCCACTAAATGCCAACTATGCTTAGTTTTTAAATATTTAAAACGAATTTTATTTTTCATATGCTACAAATGCCTTTAAATAAAAAGGAAACACAGTTCTCTCAGTTGAATAAAATTTTCTAGTTAGTTTAAAAGAAAAATTTAAATTAAAATACATAAAGAATAACAGGAATTTAACCTGAAAAAGACAAGCTAAGAAAAATATTATTAAAACTAAAATGTCTGGAACAAATTCTAAATAATCAAACTATATATGACTAGGCTTAATTTAATTCTAGTTTAGTCATTATATAATGATGAAATTGAGTTGTTGGTAAAGAAACAATAACAATAGGCATAAAACCATGATTTACACCACAAATTTCACTACACTGACCAAAAAAAACGCCTATACGTTTAATGAATAAATTTACTTGATTTAATCGACCTGGACACGCATCTACTTTTAAACCAAATGATGGAATTGTTCAACTGTGCAGTACGTCAGCTGCACTAACCAAAAGGCGTAAATGTGTATTTGTAGGCAATATAACCCTTTTATTAGTTTCTAATAGCCTAAAATACCCTTGTTTAGTAGTAGGTAGCCCATCTAGAACCATCATATAACAAACATATTTTAAACTTTGATCTTGTTTTTGACAAGAGTTAAACTCAGAAATTTCATAACTTCAAAACCATTGATGGCCTAAAATTTTTAAAGTTAACTCTGGTTCAGAAATTTCATCCATCGCATATAACAACGTAAATGAAGGAGTAGATAATATCAAAAGTATTAATGCCGGTATAGAGGTCCAAACAATTTCTAATTCCTTAGAATGAACGAATTTTGAGCTAAATTTATTATTATATTCTATAAAATAGTATATAGTGTAAAATAATAATCAACCAACAAATAAAACAATTACGGTTAACAAAAATAATAAATGCTTATTAAAAATTAAAATACCTTCCATAGTAATACTAGCAGGGTCAGGTAAATAAGTTTGCCAAAGTGCTGGACTATCACATTGTGTTATAAAAATCATATTCTTACTAATTTGAGAAAAAAATGGAACTTAAGTTCTAAATTATTGATAATTTTTTTTATTAACTTTGTTTGATGAAAAAGCTTCAAAAACAACATAGAAAAAAAATAATGAAGATATTGCAGAGATATAAGAGCCTCAAGAAGCAATTTTATTGAACGTAAAATATGCATCAGGATAGTCAGGGATTCGTCTTGGCATACCTGCAACACCTAAAAAGTGCATTGGGAAAAAAGTTAAATTCACTCCAACGAAAAAACTTCAAAAATGAATTTTTCCTAATATTTCTGAATATCGAACTCCAGTAAGTTTTTCAAACCAGAAATAAATACCTCCAAGCATAGAAAAAACTGCACCCATCGACAATACGTAGTGGAAGTGAGCAACCACATAGTAAGTGTCGTGTAGTGCTATATCTATACCAGAATTAGCAAGAACGACACCAGTTACACCACCTACGGTAAACAAGAAAATAAAACCGATAGCAAAAAGCCCTGGAGTTCGTAAATCGATAGAACCACCTCATAAAGTAGCAAGTCAACTAAATATTTTGATTCCTGTTGGAATTGCAATAATCATAGTTGCTGCAGTGAAGTAAGCTCTAGTATCTATGTCTAGACCAACAGTAAACATATGGTGAGCCCAAACAATAAAGCCTAAAACACCAATAGAAAACATAGCATAAACCATACCAAGATAACCAAAAATAGGTTTTTTTGCTGTACTAACTACAATGTGACTAATAATACCGAAACCAGGTAAAATCAAAATATAAACTTCTGGGTGACCAAAAAACCAGAAAAGATGCTGAAACAAAACAGGGTCGCCTCCACCAGCAGGATCGAAAAAGGTAGTGTTAAAATTTCTATCGGTTAATAACATCGTAATGGCTCCAGCTAGAACAGGCAGAGATAATAATAATAAAAATGCTGTTATTAAGACAGATCATACAAATAAAGGAAGATTATGAAAAGATAAACTTTTTACTCGCATATTAAAAATAGTACAAATAAAATTAATAGCACCTAAAATAGAAGACGCACCTGATAAATGTAAACTGAATATTGCTAAATCTACAGAACCTCCAGAATGGGCTGTTGCACTTGATAAAGGTGGGTAAATGGTTCATCCAGTACCTACACCCGCTTCAGTTAGCATAGATGCAAATAATAACAGTAGTGAAGGAGGCAATAATCAGAAGCTAATATTATTCATTCGTGGGAAAGCCATATCTGGTGCACCAATCATTAAAGGAACGAACCAATTACCAAATCCTCCAATTAATGTTGGCATTACCATGAAAAAAATCATAAGTATAGCATGTCCTGTGACAATAACATTATATAAATGGTGATTATATTCTAAAAAACTACTGTTTGGTTGGGCCAAGGTGATTCGAATATATAAAGACAATGCAGTTCCAGCAACACCTGATATTGCTCCAAAAATTAAATATAAAGTTCCAATGTCTTTATGATTAGTTGAAAAAAGTCAACGAGTTATAAATTTGTAAAAAGGGTTTAATTGTACTGTATTAGTTGCCAT